TTCTTAAATCCAAGCGATCTTTTCGTAGGCGTTTGCCCCCGATCCAATCGGGGGATCGAATTGATTATAAAAACATGAGTTTAATTAGTCGATTTATTAGTGAACAGGGAAAAATATTATCTAGACGAGTGAATAGATTGACCTTGAAACAACAACGATTAATTACTATTGCTATAAAACAAGCTCGTATTTTATCTTTGTTACCTTTTCTTAATAATGAGAAACAATTTGAAAGAACCGAGTCGACCACTAGAACTCCTAGTCTTAGAGCCAGAAAAAGATAGGTTTACCCTTTCTTCACTTGAATTCGAATTCCCATCCGAACTCAAACGGGGATTGATATTTTGTTGGAAAAATCCAAGAATCCGGATTGAATTCTCGTGTCGTAAGAAAACAAATAATAATCTGGGAAGAAGAAATTTTTTTATTGAACTTGTTGATTCATATTTATTTTGACTACTTTCTCATATTTTATCATATTCTATTCATTTTTATTCGACCTTCCCGGAGTTCATTCTCCGGGCAACTCCGTTTAACCGGTGGATTCCTTCCAACCTACTTCTTTTATGATCTCATTGGAAATCATATAAAGACAATTCCTATTTGATATAGCTATTTGTGCAAGTATTTTACGATTAAGAAGCAACTGTCTCTTGTACAGACCGTTTATTAATCTACTATAACTATAGCATACCCCCCTTTCACGAATTGCTGCATTTATTCGAGTGATCCACAAACGACGAAAATTGATTTTTTGCTTATCCCTATCCCGATGAGCCGAAACCAAAGCTCTTATTTTTTGTTGAGTAATAGTTCGAGTAAGTCTTGAATGAGCCCCCCGAAAGCTTGATGCAAATAAACGAATTTTTGTTCTACGTCTCCGAGCGATATATCCCCGTCTAATTCTGGTCATTGAATAAATGAAACTTTCACGAATAACTAATAGATTTCCTTTCTTTCAGTTATTCTTTTGCCCCCTTCCTAGTATATTAATAACAAAACGGATTTTTCCAATGTATAAACTAAAAATTCCAACGGCTTTGGCTACTATAACCTTCCCAACCACGATTTTTTCTTTTTTATAGGCGTTTCACCTCGAAATACGAAATTGTACTATACTAGGTATTAAAAATAAAAAAAAATAGCAATGATAAAGAAATAGTGGATTCCATCGTTTCTATGGTTACTTCTTAAACGGTGAGGTCTTCTCTATACACCGGAGCCTTTACTTCATTTAATCAATGTTATTGCTAACTTGTATAGTTCACATTCTTCGGCTCTACCCATGAATTATCCAGTAATAGGTCTTTCACAACGAGCTCTACCTATACAGTAACGGTATTTAATTATGAAGGTTGGCTGGGTAGCTGACCCTGTTAGTCCGTTCTTGCAAGAGGGGTCTATATTAACTAAGATTTCCTCCGCTTAATGGATAACCATTTGCTACCAATGGAGAATTGCTTCTCATCTTGAATTGAGGTGAGTGGATTTACACCAATATAAACCATAAATTTCATACACAATAAAAGGGATATGCTCCAGTTTCTTATTTTTAGATAGGAAATGTAGTTCGTTTTCCGTTCTATCCTATTTGATCATTGATATTCGAACATTGCTCTCTTTCCTTTGTTCTAGTTCATGATCTGAACGAGTCGCACATACACCCTAGTACATGTTCCTCGACGCTGAGGGCATCCCCGAAGCGCGGGGGATTTTGTGACATTTCTAATTGGCTGTCTTGTATTTCTAATAAGTTGTTTAATCGTTGGCATGTTGAATCATATACATAATGGACTGGTTTAGATTGATCCTAACCGCATGATTATGAATTCCTTTTATTGAATAGAATAGTAAATAAAAGTCATAGAATATTAATATGAAACTCGGCAGGGGTAATTTCAAATCACGAATTGATGCGAAATCCAGGCTATTGTCATTCAACCGCTACAAGATCAACAATTCCATAAGCTTGGGCCTCTGTTGCTGACATAAAAACATCTCTTTCCATGTCTTCGGAGACAACCCATAGGGGTTTGCCCGTTCTTTGTACATAAACCCTTGTCAGGGTTTCACGTAGTTTCAGCAGTTCTCCCACTTCCAGGATGAATTCTCCCGTTGCTACTTCAGAAAAAGAACCAGCAGGTTGATGGATCATTACCCTGATGATATAAGAAAATAAAAGGTTTCTTTATTTCGCATGATGAGGGGAAGATAAAAGAAAGATAAAAGAATAACAAGAAAAAAAGATATAATCGAACAACCGTACGGGCATTATGCATTGCATACGGCTCTACAATAAAATTGACCCTTACCTTACATCAAATAAAGAAAAAATAGGATCGATCAGACCCCGATCGGTAAATGATCAACTTACCACCCTTCCTTTCGGAGGAATTCAAAAATACTATGATGGCTCCGTTGCTTTATATATTTATTTTATTATATTTTTTTGTCTGTGATTTGTCTGTGATTCAGCAATCCCAAAGTTGCTTTTTTATTT